TTAAATTCTAATGATAAAAATTATCACTAATATTAATAAAATTAAAAATAAAATAAAAAAAAGAATTCCTATCCCTAATCGTCGATAGATCTCATTTATTAATATTATTAGGTTTATTAATATAAATCTTAAATAACCAAAAAAATTTTCCAATCACATTATATCCCCTTTTATATAATACAATCTTATTTCCCTAATTCCTGCTCTAGGGATCTTAACACTTATAATATCCCAACTTCATATCTTTCTTTGTATAATTCTCAATCATCAATCTTCAATTAATATTTTTAGATAAAAGAAAACCCCCACTACAACCACAGTTAAACCAATTAGTTTATTAAAAAAAAATCCTCTTTCTATCATTTCTACTTTTAATACCCCTAACATAATAATAACTCACAAAACTGAAGTAATTGATAAAATTCTAGCAGCCATTACTTCCCAAAATCCTAAACCCCTTACTCTTCCCACTAATATAATTCTCCTTCCTCACACTCTAATTCTTATAAATATCTTAATTCTATATAATAAGGTCCCTAATACCCCCACTAATAAAAAAACAACTCCCATAAATCCTATATCACTTATAAATATTCTTTCTAAAATTAAATCTTTTGAAATAAAACCTCTAAAAAACGGTACTCCAATCATTGATATTATATTCAATTGTATTAAAAATAAACATATTCTTATCCTTCATTTTCTAATATACCGTATATCTTGCAATCCAAAATTTTTTAATAATAAAATCCCAACTAAAAGAAATAATGAAGCTTTAAATAACGCATGGGTTATTATGTGTAAAAAAGCTAAATAATAAAAACCAAGTCTTAAACAAAAAAATATAAACCCTAATTGCCTTATAGTTGAGAGAGCAATAATTTTCTTCCCATCAGCCTCTGCTATTGCTATTATAGATGCCATAAAAATAGTCAAAAGTGAAATTACTATAATTATATTTCTCAAAAAATTTATTCTAATTAAACTAGCTCCAATTCGTAATATTAAATAAACTCCGGCAGTTACCAAAGTAGATGAGTGAACTAAAGATGACACAGGAGTTGGGGCAGCTATTGCAGCAGGTAATCAAACAATAAAAGGAAATTGTGCTCTCTTAGTTATGCAAATTAGCATTAAAAGTAATCTTATTCACATATAAAAATAACCTGTCCCCACTTCTTGAACCCCTAAAAATCTTAATATATTAGCTGCTAGTCATCCAATTAAACAAATTAATCCCGCGTCCCCTAATCGATTTATTACAATTGTTACATAACCTGCCCCTCCAGAATCCCTATCATCATAGTAAATTACAAGTAAAAAAGAAGAAACTCCCAATAAATCTCACCCTCAAAATAATACCACTCACCTCCCCCTTACAACCACAATTATTATTGATAAAAAAAAAAATATTATTATCCAAAAAAAAGAGTTCTTTTTTATATAATGTCTCATATAGGTATTTCTATATATAAAAATAAAAAAAGTAATTAAAGATACAATTAATATGTACATGATTCTTAAATTATCAAATATAATAACCAAATTTCCTCACCTTATCCTTCTTAATATTCTAACCCCTAAATTAATTACTTTTATTCCAAAAATTCTTATTACTTCAAATATTATGAGATAAAATATAATTAATATTACTAATATATATAATAATAAACCACTTCATATTAAAATTATATTCACCAAAAGGTATAATTTATATATCATTAAATTTGAAGTTTAATAGTTTTCTTAACCTAACCTAATATCTCTACCTATAATCTCAACCATTAGTTTCTAAAAGTCCACAACTTTTCAGTTTTTATAACCTATAAGATTTTACAGCTATATCTTCTAAAAGATAAATATAAACCGAAATTATACGTAATAAATCACTTTATAGCTCTCTTAACAAAAAGAATTATCTATATAAAAATTTACAATTTTCCACTATTTCAGCCATTTTGTTTTTAAAAATAAAATACCTTACGTATTGGTCCTCAAAACTCACCTACTATTAATCTTACAATTAATAAATAAAACAATAAAAAAACAAAAAAGAAAATTCTAATAAAAAAAAATTTTAAATAATATAACCTTATAAAAGAGCCTTCTTCTAAAACCTCCAAACTCCTCTCTCTCAAAAAAATTATTAATATTATAATTCTAATTATTAATCTTATTAAGAAAGAATAAAAAACGTCAAATTTTATTCTAGATACCACCCTTCTCACATATATAAATAAAACTAATAAACCCCCCATAATTACTAAAAACATCCTAAATGAGTACCACGCTTCTATAAATAATCTAATAAAAAAACTAATCCCTACTGTTATTAATATACAACTTCATAACCCTTCATAAACTCCTAAGTAAAATGTAAAAAATAACGCAGATATTAATATTAATCAAGAAAAAAGAAATAAATTTAATATATTCATTTATATCTCCACAAGGAATTTTGAATTATGAATCCAAAAGTTTTTTTAACATAAAATATATTCTCATTAAGATCCTCACACATAAATTACTGTATATAAAAATAATCACACCACATCAACAAAATGTCAATATCAAATTGATGCATCAAATCCTAAATGATGAAATCTACAAAACTGGCCTATTATTATACGAATAAATTGCCTAATTAAAAATCTTGTCCCAACAAATACATGTACCCCATGAAACCCAGTTATTGTGAAAAATGCACTTCCATATACAGAATCCGCAATAGAATACCTCACTTCAAAATACTCTTTTACCTGAAATCCTGTAAATAAAATTCCTAAAAAAACTGTAATAGCTAATATTAAAGAAGCTTTCTCCACTATTCCTAATCGCAAATAAATATGCCTAGCAGTAACAAAGACCCCCGATCTTAAAAGAATTACTGAATTAAGAAGAGGGGTACCTAAATAATTTAACACTACTACCCCTGCAGGTGGCCATTGACACCCAACATCAACTGTTGGTCTTAAGGACCTATGAAAAAATCCTCAAAAAAATCTAAAAAAAAATATTACTTCCCTTACAATAAATAATAAAAAACCAAATCGCAAATTACCAACAACTATTCTTGAGTGATACCCCTGATAAGATCTTTCTACTGTTAAATCTCGTCATCATAAAAAAATAATTACTGTTAATATTAAACCCCCATAAGTTATAATTATTGCACCCCCTATATGCATTCAATACACTAATCCTAATGCCATTACAAATCCTATTGATCCTCTAAAAATAGGTCAAGGTGAACGAGTAATTAAATTAAAAGGATTATTTTGTACTATATTATTAAATTGAACAACTCAACCACCTTTCACTTCCATCTATGTTTAATTAACTCCTCTTTATTAACAGTAAAAAATCCTATTTAGACTAATAAATGATTTTTATTATTCATGTTCACCCAAATAAATTCACCCTAATAAAATAAACACATATCTTTGTATGAAAGCAGTCAATAACTCCAATATCACCAATAATAAGTAAACTAAGCTAAATCTTACTAAATATACTCCTATCATTCCTCCTAATCCTATTAATAAATGCCCTACTCTCACATTTGCAATTAACCGCACCCTCAAAGTAATAGGTCGAATTATTATTCTAATTATTTCAATAAAAATTATAAAAATAGATAATACTAAAGGTACCCCTACAGGAACAAAATGATTAAAAAAATGAAAAAAGAAATCATATAATCCTCTGATAACAGATATAAATCACATTCTTAACGCTCATAAAATCGTAAATTGTCCTAACGAAGCTACCCTGTAAACTCAAGGTACTAATCTTATATAATTTAATACTAAAATTATTAAAAAAATTACTACTCTAATTATTTCACGAAAAAATACCATTCTTCTTTTTCTCTTTATTGTGTCTAATAAATCAAATCTAAAATTTATAAGTTTTACTTCTCACATATTTCCTCATACTTTTATTTGAGTAAAATATAAGATTAAAAAAAGGAAGCTTGATATAAATAATGCTATTTCTATAATTTCTCACATCCCCCCATCTAAACAAAAAAAAATCATTCTACACGCTATTCATTCTTTCTTTACAGAATAATTAAGAATGAAACTATATACTAACCAGTTATACCAATAAATTTTTCAAACTCCCCACATCTCACTACCTCCACTACAATTGGTATAACCCCATGCCCAACCCCACACAGCTCCGAACACTGCCCATAAAATACTCCCGATATAGGAATTCTTAACCGTATTCTGTTTAACCGTCCTGGAATACAATCCACTTTAACTCCTATCCTGGGTACAGCCCATCTATGTAATACATCTAAAGATGATATTAATAACCGTACAGAAACTTCTCCTGGTAAAACTACCCGATTATCTACCTCTAACAATCGAAAAATATCTTTTCTTTCTTCGGCCCTAAAATCCCTAAGATTATATATAAAAGAATCAAAATTTAATCCTATTTTCGCATATTCATATTCCCAATATCACTGATGACCCTCAATTTTCAATCTTATTCTTGCCCCAGGCTGACAATCTCACATATATAAAATTCGAATAGAGGGAACCCCAATTAAAAATATTACTAACACCGGAACTGTTGTTCATCAAATCTCCAAATATTCATGATCTAAAAATCTTCGATATCCCCTGTTAAAAACCATAGTTTTTCATATCCAAAACCCCACTAAACCTCTAATTAAAGTAATTAATAAACATAAATAATTAAAAAAAACAACTATATTTGAACAAATATAAGTTCTAGGATTTTGTAATCAAATTCCCCCATAAAACAACAAAACAATTTTCTTGTATCTTAAAATCAATTGATAACCTTAATTTACAAAATTAATATTTTATTTAAACTATATAAGAGATCTAAATAAAACAAATGTTTACTCTTGGCTGACAATCAAGTATTATAAATTAACTATTATTTAAATATAGAAAATTTAATACATCACATCCATCCCAACCTGCCACTCGAACAAAATAAAGTAAAAGTATAATCCCTAATACTGCTTCACATACTCTTAAAACAAAAAAATATATAAACCTAAAATCTATACCAATTTTTCTAAAAAAAAATACTATTCCTCATCTTAATCCTAAAGAAATTATTTCTAACCCAATCAATACCCTTATTAAATGTACTCGCCACATTATAACTCCCATAAATCTAACTAGTTCGATCCTCATTCATATAAATTTCATTTGAAAAAACTTTTTAATTTCTTAAGACTCCAAATCCCATATTTTATATAAACTATTTTTCAAATTTAATAAAATATTAATTTATAATCTACTTCATCAAAATAGCCCTTTTTATCAGGCATATTACTAAGATTATCCTATAAGGGAACTTTAATATTGCATACTAATATTTAAAAAACTTATAATCTTCTCTAACAAAACATTTTTATGATCTCAAAGTTATGAACTTAGTTGCTTATATTTAGCTATTTTATTTTATATACAATAATAAATTATCTCCTAAAGTATCAAAAACTTTTATGCTTCTACAACAATATATAAATTTATAATTTTAAATTTTTATATAATGAAATTTCCAAAAAACAAAAAGATTCTAAAAATATATAGTAAACCTACTACTTCCTCAACTCTAAAAGATTTCACTCTCATTATTATTGATCTTCTTACTTCTGTAATAAAATCTGCTATAATAAATACCCGATAATAATTTACTCCTATAAATACTAAAAAAAAGAAATACAAAAACACAATTAATCATCTAAACATTCCCCTTATAGAAATTGTATAAAAAAAATAAATTTTTAGGAAAAATCTAATAAATGGAGGTAACCCAAACAATATAAAAAAAAACATTATAAACATCCCTCCAACCGGCATCCCTAAAGAATCACCTATTCTTATTCTTCAATTTACACTAATAAAGGATACTAAAATCACCAATCCCAATACTACAGAGTAAAATCTAAATATTATTACAAAAAAATCAAATCCAAAAAAATAAAAAAATAATAAATCCCCTAATACTCCAATAGTAGAAAAAGCTAAAATCAATTTTAAATCAATTTCTATTCTTCCAACTATTCTAATTAAAATTCTCACTAATCCTATTATTAATGCAAATAAAACAACTTTTATACCAATAAAATCTAAAAACATAAATAAAGGAAATTTTATTACTCTAGAAAGTATAAATAAAGTAAAAAAATCCAAATATTTATATAAAAATAACACTCACCCTATAAATGGGAAACACCCAAACTTTAATAATAATGCTATAAAAAAAATAATTCTTCCTACCCCTACTATTGTGGATATAAGTAAATAACCAAATAATAATCTAAACCCAGTTACCCCTCTTAATCAAAAATACATCATTAATCTCAATAATAAACCACGATTATCCATCAAAAAAAAAAAAAAAAAAAAAGAGAAATTTATTACTTCTAGTCCGAATCAATTTCCTATTATTCTTAATCTTCTTAAAGAAATAATTCCACCTATTAGCAATATTCTAAAACTAATTAAATGTATAATTCCATACCGTCGCACTATCTAATTAAAAAAAAAATTAATACTTCAATCAACAAAGATAAGGGTAAATACACCTCTCAAGCTATCTTATTAGTTTATTATAAGAGGGTGGGGGAACTTCTACTTGAATAAAATAAAGATTATCATTAATATATAAAAATTTCTAGTCCAAGTTAATTTTCTATTATACTTAACCTTCTTAAAGAATTAATTCCACCTATTAGGAATACTCTTAAAACTAATTAGATTACCCTACCGTCGCACTACCTAATTAAAAAAATTAATATTACAATCAACAAAGATAAGGGTAAATACACCTCTCAAGCTAATCTTATTAGTTTATCGTATCGTAACCGCGGAACTTCTACTCGAATAAAAATAAAAATTATGCTTAGTATAGTTAAAAAAAAATAAAAAAGTTTTCTAAATCCAACAAATAAAATAGTTAAAATTCCAGATATAATTAAAATTATTCCATATTCGCACACAAAAATTACAGCAAATAGACCAGAACCATATTCCACATTAAATCCAGAAACTAATTCTCTTTCCCCTTCAACAAAATCAAAAGGAGTTCGCCCAAGCTCAGCTAGTATTAAAATGAAAAAAATTAAAAGAAAAGGTCAAAACCCCACTATATGACTGACATAAACCTGCCTAAATATTAATTTCTCAAATCTTACCCCTATACAAAACATTATTATTCTGATAAAAAATAAAATAAAACAAACCTCATAGGAAATTGCTTGTCCAACAGCACGTAACGAACCTAGTAGTGAATATTTTGAAATAGAACTTCAACCAGAAAAAATAATAGGATAAACTCCCAACCCAACTAGACAAAAAAAGAAAAATCCTCTATAATAAAATCCTAAAGATATTCATATAAAAATAACTCAAGAACCTAATATTACTAAAACTATAACAAATACTCTTATAATATAGGGTACTAAAACAAATTTATAACCTAGTAATAACATATTTATAAATAACTTTCCCGCGTCAGCAAAAGGTTGTAAAAATCCCATAAATCCAACTTTATTAGGCCCTTTCCGTAGGTGTCTATATCCTATAACCTTTCGCTCTAATAAAGTAACAAAAGCTACTGATGCCAACACCCCTAATACTAAAATAATCACAAATAAATAAATATTTAGTTATAAAAAATAATATAAAACAACTCCCCCTAAAATATTAGGTCATAATATCCTAATTATAATAAATATTTCCCGTATTCTAAAACTCTTTAATATAAAATATAAAGTAGTATCCCCATGCCCCCCTACAATATAAAATGAAATTATTACTACCCCCCTTAAAAAAAATAACGTAAATAAAATTCATCATGTAAATCCTATTCCACTTAAAAGTCTAAAATAAATAAAACATTCAGAATAAAATCTTATAAAAGGTGGTATCCCTAAATTAAAAAACAAGCAAAAAAATCATATTACTATCCCAATTCTCAATAATCGAAGAATAGAGGCCAATACTAAAACTCTTCGACTTCCTGACTGCTCATAGACATAACCTACTAATATAAACAAAGAAGATGAAATTAAACCATGAGATAGTATTATTAAGATACATCTTCGGCCTCCAAATCCACTCCCTACTAATATCCCCCCTATTATTAAACCTATATGGACAACAGATGAATAAGCAATAAAACACTTCATATCAATTTGACGAAATATAACTAATAAACAAACTAATGATCCCACTAATCTTCATGAAATAAATATTCCAACCTTTCTTCCCAGTCTCACTTTAATAATAAAAAAAAATCGGTATAACCCATAACCCCCTAATTTTAGTAATACTCCAGCTAATAATATTGACCCAGCTACTGGGGCCTCTACATGAGCTTTTGGTAATCATAAATGGAATCCAAATACAGGGAGCTTAACAAAAAAAGTAATCATTATCCTTAATCCCACTAAATATTCTAAATCTACTATAATATAATCTATTATATTTATAAATTTTAGTCCCCCTCTAATCTCATTTCAACCTAACCTACAAAGCAACGGAACAGATCCTAACAAAGTAAAAAATACTAAATAAGTTCCTGCTCGTCACCGCTCAGGTTGAGACCCATAAAATATGATTATTAATAATACTCTCAATACAGCAAACTCAAATCAAATATAAAATCACACAACATTTATAACAAAAAAAAAAAATAAAAGACCAAAAAACCCTAAAAAAACTAATAAACAAAGCAATACTATTTCACCGATTCGCTCTTTCATTATTCTATATAATATTATTCACATAACTCAACCTAATAAAATTCTCATTATTATTCTTACTCAATCTAAATATATTCCTCTTACTAAATCTACATCAATATAAAATATTAATATTATTCCTATTAAAAATAAAAAAAAACCCTGTCTTACTCTTCAAAATATAAAAGAAGTAATTATTAATATATAAATAATTCCCACTATTACAAACTTTGTCACTTATTGCAATTCAAAAATCTTATCACTAATTGTTATACTTAAAAAATATAGTATAAAAAGAAAAAAAAATAAAAAAGTAAAAATCTGTCCACAAATATAATAATAACCCTCTACAGGCCGTATACCAATTCATGTCAGAAGTCCTATATTAATAACTAATAATCAATAAATTATTTGTGATGCTTTATAAAATTTTACCCCTTGAAAATTTGATTTAAATAATACAAAAGTATATAATACTATAATTGCTAACCCTATTATTACAACCCCCCCAACCTTTCTAGGAATTGATCGTAAAATTGCATATGCTCATAAAAAATACCATTCAGGTTTAATGTGAGCTGGAGTTCTCATAGGATCCGCATAAAAAAAATTTTCACAATCCCCCAATGCATTTGGATATTTTAAAACAATTATAAAAAAAAAAAGAAGAAAAAAAAAAATTCCTACTGCATCTTTCAATATAAAAAATACATGAAATCGTACTTTTATTTGACCTCTTTTAACCCCTAGCCCATTACCCGACCCTCTTTCATGTAAATAAATTAAATGAATAATTACTATTAATAAAATCAAAAAAGGTGCTAAAAAATGAAAAACAAAAAATCGCATCACAGTAGCATCACCTACAGAAAACCCCCCTCACACTCAATTTACAATATCATATCCAGCATAAGGAATGGCTCTAATCAAATTAGTAATAACAGTAGCCCCTCAATATCTCATTTGCCCATATGGAAGAACATACCCTATAAAAGCGGTTGCTATTAATACTACAAAAATTCTTACCCCAATTATTCAAGTCCAAATAAAAGTATAAGATCCATAATATAAACCTCGCCCTATGTGGACATAAATAAAAAAGAAAAAAAATGAAGCCCCATTTATATGAGCAGCTCGTAAAACTCACCCTCAATTTACATTGTACTGAATAAAACATACCGAATCAAATGCTTCTACCACCCCATTGTGATAATGCATTCTTAATAATAAACCTCCTACAATTTGCATTGCTAATACTACCCCTAACAAAATTCCAAAATTTCAAAAAACTCTAATTCTTATTGGAACAGCTAAATCTAATAAAAATCCATTAATAAAAGAAAAAACTTCCCTTCTTTTTCGCACCCTAATATAACCTTTCACTTTAAACCCATTCTATTATTCCTCTATTTCATTCATATAAAAATCCTAAAACTAAAATAAATATTAGTAATCTAAAAATAATAAAACCCCCATATAATCTCTCATTTAATAAAATTACCATTGGTATTATTAATAATAATTCTACATCAAACAATAAAAATATAACCGCAATTTTGAAAAACTGAACAGAATAAGGTAATCGATAATTTAAAATCGGCCTAAACCCACACTCATAAGACCCCTCAGAGTCATACTCTACTACCCCTGATTCAGACAGCGCAAAACTTATTAACAAAAAAACAATTCCAATTAATATAAAAGCTATAAATATAATAAATGTTACAAAAATAATAAACTAAATTATGCTTATAGAATTTTTAATAAAATAAGTTTATTAATATAAATTAATATAAAAATTTTTAATTTTCTTAATGCTAAAACAGTCCTTTCGTACAAGTTTTAAAATTTTAAAGATAGAAACCAGTCTAATTTTCATCGACCTGAACTCAGCTCATGTAAAAATTTTATGGGTGAACAAACCATCTTTTCTAAGTCTCTCCACCTAAAAGACATTTTAAGCCAACATCGAGGTCGCAACATCAAATATTAATACAAACTCTCCATTTAATTTACGCTGTTATCCCTATAGTAGCTTACCTAAAATTCAAAAATTTTGGATCTAATAAACAAAAAAAAAATTTTTATTTTCAATAATTACCCCAACTAAAATAAAGCTTAAAGGGTCTTATCGTCCCTTATTGTATTTTTGTTTCTTCACAAAATTAAAAAATTCAAATTATTAAATTTAAAATCATTTTATTAACCTAACCCATTCATTCTAGATCTCAATTAAAAACCAAATTATTATGCTACCTTCATACTCTTAAAATAAAGCAGCCGTTAAACAAATATAATCACTGGGCAGAACATATTTTTAATTATTCTAAAAAATTCGTCTTTGTAAAACATAATTAATAAAAATCAAATAATTCTAATTTAACTTTATATTTACTAATAAATAAATTATAACTACTACTTATTCATAAAATTAATAAAATTATAATATAAGAAAATATTACTTTTCAAAAAATAAAACTCTTTTAATTTTAATAATATATAAATTTAATTTTATAAAATACAAGAAATAAAGCTAATCCCTTAAATCTTAAAAATTAATAATAATCTAAAAAATAATTTTTTATTAATAATCAGATATAATTAACCTCGTAAAACATTTCATCACTACAAAAAATTAATTAAAATTTATTTTATAATTTTCTTAACTATTGTATTTCTGTTAATTTCGGAAAAATTTAATAAATATAAATCTTTTATTTCCATAATGCAAAAAGGAATTACTTATAAATAAAATTTTCTCCTACCAATACTTCAACTATCAAATTTTTTTTATACACAAAAATTAATTCATTTTATTAAACTAAGGGTAATACCATCAATAAATTAAAATTCTACTGCTTTATTTAAGCTACCTAATTTAAAAAATTCTTCAAGAAAAATTATCTTCCCCATCAATTATTCTTATAAATAATGATACTTTAATTAAAGATAAAACAAAAGACCAAAACAAAAACATTGATATTATTAAAACTATTATTATTGAATAAGGACCTATCTGAGGCATAAATAAAATAATTCTTTTATATAATTAAAACACTATAACAAATATTTATTTTTATTTACTCTAATATTAATTTCCTACTGAATGGAAATCAGTTATGCATAACACACCCAAAGTAATTTTATTTAGATTAACCTTCCGGTTAATCTACCTTGTTACGACTTACTTCAATAAAATTGAAAATGACGGGCAGTATGAACACAAACCAAAAATTTTTTCAAAATATTTTGTTAAACATATTATTACTTTTAACTCCAACTTTAAAAATTTTCTTATCTTAGAAAAATTAATCAATGTGTTACAAAAAATTCTATAAAAATCTACATCCCTACTTGACCTCATGCAAATAAATACTAGATATTAATTAATACTAATATAAAATTTTCAACAGTGATATATATAATATATTTATAGTAAGAATAAAGGAGGACTAACCATTACAATTCATAACCCGCTAATAATATAGTTCACCGCCAAATTCCTTAACTTATAATCACAAACTCTTCTATAATTGGGTATCTAATCCAAGTTCAATTTTTTTTAGTATTTAAATAACTAATATAATTCTATAAAAAATTACACCTTCCTTAAAATTAAAAATTATTTACTTTGTATAATAAATTATTTAAACTGCTAGTATAACCGCAGATGCTGGCACTAACTTAACTAATCTTATAAAATTTTTCTAATATTTTCTTCTCAAAAATTAATTAAATTCTACTCCCTAATTTTAAATTCTCAAAACCAAATATATAGAGATGTCATTAATAATAATATAAAAATCTAAAATTAAAATTTTTTTTTTACTTAAATAACCCTTTAATAAGGTAAACTAAAATAGAAATCTAATTTTTAATATTATTCAATAAAGAAAAGGATTTATCCATCAAATTTTTGTAAAAAATTTATTTTATTTTAAAATATTTTCTATCTTCTCGTGTAAGGTTCTCTAAAAAACTTTCACGCAAAAAAAACTTTCTCCTGTTTCATATATTATAAACTTCGTATGAGGTAAATTAATTAAACCCTTCATATAAAACTAACATAATACAATTAATGTAATAAACAAATAAATTATACAATTATATCCCATAACATTATTTCTGTCTAAACCCCCCCACCCTCCCCCTATTTCTTTTCAATCTAAAAATCATTTCCTTTAATAAAATCAAATAAAAATTTTATTTACTCTAGAAATGAAAATTCTAAGTCCTTTTTAGACTATAATTTGGTTTAAAATTAAAAGATTTTTAGTCATAAATGAAGCTTAAATTCATCACATTTTTCTGTCATATTAATTTTAAATTAAGGAAATTATTTTCTTCTAGTAATTTCAAATTACTCGCATTTTTTTTATGCTTCTTAATCTACAGTATAAAACTCCTTAGTTTCTTCACAACTACACTCTCCATAAGCTATATAAAAACTTTAAATAACTTCACTTTAGAAAAATTTTAAACTAGCAATTTAAAATAAAATTTATTCATATAATAAAATATAATTATCTTTTAATTGCAAATTAAATATTTTATTTAAACTATATTATATAAATTAGGATAATATTACTTATTTATAATTCCTAAAATTATTACATTTTCTCTGCCAATCCTAATTTAATTTATTCACCATTAATTATCACCCATTAACGCATAACCATAAAATCCTAATTCCACTGAATGCTCACGAGGAGGTCTCCCATATCCTCACTCAATAAACTTTCTTCTAACATTAGTACACACCTCGGTTCGCCCTATTAAAAAAGCTTCTCAAATTAATCATTCATACATAAATAACCCAATTAAATCAAAATGAACTCCAACCGATCTAACCCGGTGTCAAATATAATAAATATCAGCATAATCTGGAATTCGCCGAGGACAACCTCCTAATCCTAAAAAATGTATAGGAAAAAAAGTTAAATTCACCCCCAAAAATATAATTATAAATTGAACAAGGCTTCATCGCACATTAATTGTATAACCAGTAAAAATCGGAAAATAAAATAATATTCCTCCTATAATAGAAAAAATAGCCCCTATTGATAGTACATAGTGAAAATGACCTACAACAAAATATGTATCATGAAGCTCAATATCTAAAATAGCATTCCTCAATACAATTCCAGTAGTTCCCCCTACTGTAAATATAGTACAAAACCCTAATACTCATATTGTCCTAATAGAAATTTCTAACTTCCCCCCAAACAGTGTTCCTAATCATCTAAAAACTTTAATTCCTGTTGGAACAGCAATTATTATAGTAGCCGCAGCAAAATAAACTCGTGTATCAGCATCAAGACCTACTGTAAATATATGGTGTGCCCATACTAAAAATCCTAATCCCCCAATACTTAATATTGCATAAATAATTCCCACTGATCCAAATCCCTCATCTTTTCCCCCTGCTTGCACTGCTATATGCGTAATTAATCCAAATCCAGGAAGAATTAAAATATACACTTCAGGATGTCCAAAAAATCAAAAAATATGTTGAAATAAAACTGGGTCTCCCCCACCTCCAACCTCATAAAACGAAGTATTAAAATTTCGATCTAATAACAATATTGTAATAGCCCCAGCTAATACAGGAACAGATACTAAAAGTAAAAATGTAGTTACTAAAATTGAAACATTAAAAAAAGTTATTTGATCAATTCCCACTGCAATTCCTCGCATACATAAAAGAGTTACTAAAAAATTAATTGAACCTAAAATTGATCCGGCCCCAGCTGTATGAAGAGCTAAAATAGCTAAATCTATTGAACCCCCTCCATGACCAGTTAATCCTGCTAAAGGGGGATAAATTGTTCACCCAGCCCCTACACCCCCGTCAGTTCCAAATCTCACTACTAATAAAAATAATGCAGGGGGTAAAACTCAAAACCTCAAATTATTTAATCGTGCAAATGCTATATCTGGGACATTTAACATTAAAGGAATTAATCAATTTCCAAACCCTCCAATCAACACTGGTATTACTAAAAAAAAAATTATAATTAATGCATGAGCAGTAATAACTTTATTAAAAAAATGTGCATCCCCACCCCATCTTCCAGGATGTATTAACTCTAATCGAATAATTACTCTATAGGCTGTTCCTACCATTCCAGATCAAACCCCTAGAAAAAAATATAATCTTCCAATATCTTTATGATTTGTTGACATTATTCATCGACGCCACCACAAAAAATTTTCTCGCTTTACCAACCCATTCACTT